TTAGAAATGATTAAAGTATATTTTAATATATCTAATAAAATAAAAGAACTAACTCTTAATTCATATTTAATTGAAGTATATAAACATATTTCATTAATTTCTATAATTAAACATTTTGATAATTATCTATTATTAGGTAATAAAAAAGTCAATTAAATAAATTTAAAATTAATATTATTTAATTTTAAGTAAGTGTCGTGTGGTCTTATCACCATGAATATTTAATTTAATTTAATTTAATTTAATATATTCGGTATATTATAAAATAATATGCTAACGGTGAAATCTTATATATTTTACTAATGTATAAAATAATAATATTATATAAATAATAATATTATATGATATATATAAGACAATACCGTGGAAACCAAAGTTAATGATATAATATATTATTAATTAGTAGGATCCGTAGAGACTAAACGTGATAATCAAAAGTTTATTAAGTTAAATAATTAGATAAGTTATAGTCCGATCCACAATGTGAATTGTGTAAATTATTGACTTACTACGTAGTAGCTCAAATAGTGGGCCTTGTTGATATAGATATTTTATATCAATTTGTAATTGACTTTATGCTGGAACTTATGTTGTTTAGTATATATTTACTATATATATTATTTATATGTTATCTTCATTATTTATTAAATAATATAGATGGAATTAAATATTATTTACAATATTTAAATATATATACAAAATAATATATTACTAATTATATTTTATTATAAATATATCAATATAAAATCAGCAGATAACTTAACCTTATATTTTAAGGATCATTTTTATAAATGATTAGGTGTCTCAGAGACTAAACGTCAATTATTTATATTACTTACTTATTTAATTATTATATTTAATCTTTTTATAAAATATTTTAGTTTTTTTTATTAATATTTATTCTTTATTAATACAAATATTTTAATACTTAAACTAAAAAAAATAATTAATATTCAAGAAGTTAATGATAATAAATTTTGAGAATATTTAGCTGGTGTTATAGATGGAGGTGGTAATTTTGATTTAAGAATATTAAATAATAAATTAACATTAAAATCTATAAAATAAAATTACATAATAGAGATTTACGTATATTAACTTATATTCAAAATACTTTACATATCGGAAGAATTAGAAAAATTAATAATAAACTATATTCAATATATGTTATTTCAACATTACTAGAAATGACTTATATTATTATAATATTAATGGTTTAATAAGATTGAAAAATGAAAGTTTTTTAAAAGCATGTAATTATTTACAAATAAACTTATTAAACTTAATTATATAATTATTAAATTAAGTCTATATTTAGCTGGTTTAATTGATACCCATGGTAGTATTATATTTAATTTTACAAGTAATAGAATTGAATGTGTATTAGAAGTTAAATATAACAATATTCTTTTAAATTTAGATTATGTAATTCTTAATTGTAAACTATCAGTTAGTTTTAAAAATAAAAATATTAAAAATAATAATAATATAACATTTAAATATCAAAATGTAAATAGTATGATGCAAATATATGATTATTTTATGATAAATAGATTATATTCTGATATGAAATTTTATCGTGTATCTAAAATTAAATATTTTTTAGATATTAGAAAATATAATAAATGTCTTAAAAATTCTCTAGAATATCATATATATAAATCATTTATATTAGATTTTATTAAATATGAAAATCTTTTATGGTACAAAATACTATTTGTAAGTAAATTATAAATAAAGATATAGTCCAACATATAATATATAATAGATATATATATTATAATAAGCACTTCCACTATGTATTAAGTTTAGGTGCAGTATTCGCCGTATTTGGTGGATATTACTTCTGATCACTAAAAATCTTAGGATTATATTATAATGAGAAATTAGCGCAAATTCAATTCTGAACATTATTTGTCGGAGCTAACGTAACCTTCTTGCTACAACATTTCTTAGGATTACAAGGTATGCTTAGAAGATATCTAAACTATCTAGATGCATTCTATGGTTGAAACTTAGTTTCATCATTTGGATCATTAATCTCAACAGTATCTACTGTATTATTCTTCTATATTATTTATGATCAATTAGTAAATGGTATAGATAACAAATATAATAATAAAGCAGTTGTTAATATTTATGCACTAGATTTTATTGAGTCAAATGCTATATTTAATACATATAACTCAAATAGAACAGCTAGCTTAGAATGAGCTTCTGATAATCTAGCACTATTACATACATATAATACTCTTGTAATACAATCTTAATTTAATTTTGTATTATATTATTATATAAATTTAATTTTACTTTATTTTATATATAAGCATTTAATTTAATTAAATAAATTAAATGTAAGACAAATTAATATGTTAATAATTGGTTTATTATCATTAGTATTAATAAGTTCAAATAATAAATTTACTATAAAAGAGTATAAAATATAATTCATATTAGTATTTTAGTAATATTATATATGATAGTTATATAAATAATAGTACATCATTAACTTTAATTAATAATGGTATATTAATATTTAATAATACATTCTTATTAACAACATATAATGTTATAATTAAAAATTTAATTTTAATTTTAAGTATTATTTATTTAATAATATTAGGTACTTATAGTAATTATTATGTTAAAACAGTTTATATTAAAGAATTTATTTTATTAATAATTTTTAATATTTTATCTGTATTCTTATTTATTGATTCTATTAATAGTTTAATTATATTTATTGCTATTGAATTACAAAGTTATTCATTATATTTAATTACTGCAACATATTATAAAAATGAATCTTCTATAGGTATCTATAGTTCTAAAAATGGTTTAATTTATTTTTAATTGGTAGTTTAGCTTCTATATTAATTTTATTTGGTTTAACGATTATTTATAGTGAAACAGGTTTAATTAATTTAATAGATATTAATTATTATATTAATAGTTTAGATATAACAAATAACAATAGTAATTATTTAATTGGATTTATATTAATATTTATAGGGTTATTTTTTAAAATAGGTTTAGCACTATTACATAATTGATTATTAAATATTTATAGTAATGTACTTACATTAGTTACATTATGAATAAGTATAATACTTAAAATTAGTATTTTAACATTTATATTAACATTAAATTATATATTTAGTAATATATTTATTAATGATTTATTATTAAATCTATTCTTTCAATTATTTATATTATTATCTATGATTATTGGTGGTTTAGGTGGTTTACTACAATTTAGTATTAAACGTATATTAGTTTATAGTGGTTTAACTAATAGTGGATTTATATTATTTAGTATATGAAGTAATAATCAATATTCTATATTTAGTTATTTATTTTATATAATACAATATAGTTTAACACATTTTACTATATTTATGATTATTATATTTATAATTATGTATTATAATAATTGATTAATATTTAAAAGAAATAATACAAATTATTTAAAAAATAATAATAATTTTACACATAATATATATTTAAGTGATATAATAAATTTATTATCTTATAATAAACTATTATCTATTGCATTTATGATATGTTTAGCATCATTTATAGGATTACTTCTATTATTAGGTTTTTATGGTAAATATTATATATTAATAAGTGGTTTAGTGAGTGGTTATTGATTTACTTCATTAGTATTAATTATTGTAAGTATGGTAACAGCTTATTATTATGGATATATAATAAAATCATTATTTACTAATGAGATAACTAATAATAATAATATAAATATATATAAAATTAATAATAATAATATAAGTTATGTATATAGTTATATAATAAGTTTATTAAGTATAATAATATTATTCCTATTATTATATTTAGATATTTATCAAAATGGTATAGTTATAATAAACTATTTTAATATAGTATAAATATGTTTAATATAAGTTATTTAATATATGCAGTATTAATACTAGTAGTTGCATTATTATTATTTGTTGTAAATAAATATTTAAGTTTAAAAAATGTATATAATGATAAAGTATCACTATTTGAATGTGGTTTATCAAGTTTTAATCAAACTAGATCATCATATCTAGTAGCCTTTATATTAATTGCTATTTTATTCTTACTTTTTGATTTAGAAATTAGTAGTTTATTACTATATAGTTTAGTTTTATATTTAACTAATTCTTATGGTTTAACTATAGTTATCTTATTTACAATAATTTTAATATTTGGTTTCTGTTATGAATTTAATACAAATGCTTTAAAAATTAAAAAAACACATGTTAAAAGTTTAAATAAAAATAATTTATTTAATTCTATTTATAATAATAATAATAATAATTTTTATAAATAATTAATTTTATTCTTAATTTATTTGTTTTTATAATTAATTTAATTTTACTAAAAGTAATATAATTAGATAATGTTCAAGGTGATAAGATTGATTGCAAATCGATTGATATGAGTTCGAATCTCATCATTATCTAAATAAAAGGGTATATCCTAATCGTTTAATGGTAAGACATGATTCTTCTAAAATCAGAATTGAAGTTCGACTCTTCATTAGGATGAATATATATTATATAATATAATATATAGAAATAAATAAATAGATTATTCAGATAATAAAGAGGGGTAATATAAAAATTATACAAATGATAATAAGTTATATAATATTTATTATAGCCTTATTAGGGTTTATATTTAATAGAAGAAATGTTATAATATTATTCATTGCTATAGAAGTAATGTTAGTAGGTTGTACATTAAATGTTATATTAAGTAGTGCATATTTTAATGATGCAGTAGGATTAATATGAACAATTGTTATATTAATAATTGCTGGTGCTGAATCAGCTATTGGTTTAAGTATTTTAGTTTTATATTATAGAATAAAAGGTAATATTAATATTGACGAAGAATAAGTTTATGGTTTTAACTTTATTATTATTACTTATTATTGGTTCGGTTATTTCCGGTTTATTTGGTAGATTAATTGGTTATAATAGTTCTAAATATATTGCTACTTTATGTATATTTATTTCTTTATTAATTACATTTAATTTATATTATAATGTTATGTTTAATAATATTATTTATAGTATAAATTTAGGTACTTGAATTAAAATTGATAATATTGTTATTGATTGATCTTTTGTTATTGATGAATTAAGTGTTTCATTATTATTACTTATTTGTTTAATTAGTTCTTTAGTTCATTTTTATGCTACTAGTTATATGTCACATGATCTATATCAACAAAGATTTTTTAGTATTTTATCATTATTTACAGCATTTATGATAATATTAGTTACTGGATCTAATTATTTAATATTATTTATAGGTTGAGAAATGATCGGTGTTGCATCTTATTTATTAATTAGTCATTGATATACAATAATTAATGCTATTAAAAGTGGTTTAAGTTCATTATTAGTTAATAAATTTGGTGATGCTTTATTAACATTAGGTTTAATTTTAATGTTAGTTACATTTGGTTCTTTAAATTATAGTACTGTATTTAGTTTAAGTAGTTATATTAATACAGATATTATTTCTATTATAATGTTATTATTATTAATTGGTGCTATGGCTAAAAGTGCACAAATAGGTTTACATATATGATTATTATATAGTATGGCTGGTCTAACACTAGTTAGTGCTTTATTACATGCAGCTTGTTTAGTATGTGCAGGTATTTATTTATTATTAAGAAGTTCTTATTTATTAGAATATACACTTATTATATTATTATTAATATTATGAATAGGTGGATTAACAACTTTAATAGCTGGTATAATAGCAATAGTTTCAAATGATTTAAAAAAAATAATTGCTTTATCAACTATGTCACAATTAGGTTTAATGGTTTTAGCAATCGGTTTATCAAATTATAATGCAAGTATTTATCATTTATTTACACATGCTATGTTTAAAGCATTATTATTTATGTCAGCAGGTTCAATAATACATTCAATAGTTACAGAATCACAAGATATAAGAACATTTGGTGGTTTAAATAATTTTACACTAATAACTTATATATGTTTATTAATAGGTTCATTATCATTAATGGCTATACTAGGTTTAAGTGGTTTCTATTCTAAAGATATTATAATAGAATCAAGTTATGGTATATATTCATTATCAGGATATATAATTTATTGATTTGCAGTAATATCAGCAACATTAACAACAATATATAGCTTTAGATTAATATATTTAGTATTCTTTAATATACTAAATGCAAATAAATATTCATACTATATAGTACAAGAATTTGATTGATTCTTATTATTACTAATGATAATATTAGCAATGTTCTCTATATTTATAGGATATATAACTAAAGATTTATATTTAGGTTTAGGTTCACTATTTAATAGTTTATTTACACATCTAGATAATATGATTATGATAGAAACTGAATTTAATTTACTAATTTATATAAAATTATTGCTATTAATGTTAGCATTATTCTTTATATGTTTTATATTATTTATATATGAATTTAATTATAAATTATTACTAAGTTTTACAAATACATGATTTATAAATTATTATATATTTACAAATAGTAAATTTATGTTAGATAATTTATTTAATAATAATTTATTAAGATCATCATTACAAATAGGATATAATTTAAATATGTATTTAGATAGAGGTTTATTATATGTATTTGGTCTTGTAGGTTTATATAGAGGTTTAAATTTATTAAGTTATAAAACTATATTAACATCTTCTAATAAATTATTATTAAATGATCAATTTAAATTTAATTCAAGTTTAAGACATATTAATATATATTTATTCTTCTTATTAATATCTATTATATTATTTATATTTGCTTCTTTCTTTATTAATATTACTCAATTATCTTTATTATTCTTATTATTTATAATTTTAATTCTTATAATTTTATAATTTAATAATATATTTAATGATATATTAATATTATTAATCTTCCTGACTCTCCCCAAAGGGAGAATAGGACTACACATAACCCCCCCCCCTATATAAAATAGGGGGGTGTCGTGGCGTTTTAATTTAATTTTACTTTTTTATAATAAAAATATATTATATAATATATAATAGTAATAATATAATTTAAAATAAGGTAGCTATAGCTTAATGGTAAAGCAAATGTTTGTGGTACATAAGATTAGAGTTCAAGTCTCCATAGTTACCCAATAATAAAAAATATAATTTAAATATAAATTATAAATAGGACTAATAGCTTAATTGGTAAAGTGTTTACTTGTCGAGTAAAAGGATGTTTGTTCGAATCAAACTTAGTTCGATATATTATAATAAAGAGCTTTTAACTTAATGGTAAAGTGCAAAATTGATAATTTTGATATATTAGTTCGATTCTAGTAAAGCTTATTTATAAAAGTATATATAATATAATAAATAAGGGGTTATAATTTAGTTGGTAGAATAGTAACTTTGCACGTTAACAACTCGAGTTCGAATCTCGATATCTCCATATATAAATATATAAATAATTAAATAAATAAATAAATATATAAGTAATATAATAAAAAGAGAATATAAAAAAATAAAAGAGTTTGATGTTGGCTCAGTAAAACTACTATTTAGATGAAAATACATGCAAGTAAGATATGTATTAAAGAGATATTTAAAGAATAAATTTGGAATATATATTGCGAAGACGTGAGTAAGAAATAATAATTAGAACTAAAATTTGAGTTAAAAACTTAATAAACAATAAAGATTAATGTAAGAAATTAATTGATTTTAGTCAAGTTATGGGAATATTAGGTAGTTGATAATTTAAGAGATTACCAAGCCATTAATATATTTAACTGACAATTAACGTTGGAACAGTCACGTTAACCTTGAAATATGGTTAATATCTAATAGATACAGCAGTAAATAAAATTTGTCAATGAACGAAAGTTTGAACGAGTAATCTAAAAAAATGAATATTTATTTTTAATTATACAAATGTATAATTAATATTAAAATCAGATAATATTATATTTATATGATATTATAATAATAAATAAAAAATAAAATAAAGTTTAGGTATTAAATGATATAATGAATAATTTAATATAAAGTTCTAACCAATTTTTGTGCCAGAAGTTTCGGTTAGGCAAATAGAACAAGTAGTTTACATTAAAGGTTTAAAGGATTAGTAGACGGATTATAATCATATAATCTAGAATAAAATAATATATATTTAATGAAAAATGGAAGAAAAAGTTAAATTTTATGATATCTATTGGACAACCATTAAATGAAAGTATTAAATAAATATTTTATTGACGTTGAGATAATGAAACCTAAAGTATCAAGTTGGACTTGTTAACCAATTAGTTTTAGGCGTAAACTATGTATATTAATAATTAATATAAAATATATTAATTATGAAGATAATTTATAATATACCACCTGAAAAGTATAATCCAGAATTGAAATTTAAAACAATAGGCCGTTTAGTTTTATTAACAGTGGATCATGTAGCTTAATTCGATAATCCACGAGAATCTTACCATAATTTGCATATTATTTTTAATAAATAATACAAATGCTACATAGCTGTCTTTAGTTCATGTTGTAAAATCTTTAGTTAAGTCTAAAAATGAACGAAATCTATCATTATTAATAATAATAAATAATAATGTAAAAATTGATAAAATTTTTAAATATAGAACAAGTCAAGTCTTCATGGCTTTTATATTATGGGCGGCATACGTGATACAAAAAAATAACAAAATTTAATATAATATTAATAATTAAAACAATTTTATTTATTATTTAGATTTCTATCTATAAATTTATAATTTAATAACTGTAATTCGTTATTATTTTGTCGGAATTGTCAGTAATGGTATTTAAGTAAAATACCGTGAAGTTTTAATGCTACTGGTACTAATTACTCATCATTTGGGTGAATTAAATAATTAATTATTCTTTTAATTTAATTTTTAATTTTATTTATTTTAATTTATTTTAATTAAATTATTTATTTTATTAATTATTATAAAGTTTTTATTATTTGAAACTCCTGAGAAGTTGAAATACAGTTGTGGTAGATGAATCTGCTGCGGGTCGTATTAAAATAATTTTCAATCTTTTCTTTTTTTTTACTTTCCTTATTTTATAAAATATAAAGTCCTTATAGCTTAAATGGTTAGAGCACTAAATTGAAGATTTAGGTGTATATGTTCAATTCATGTTAAGGACATCTAAGTTTAGATAGTTTAATTGGTTAAAACATTTACCTCATATGTAATTAATGTAGGTTCAATCCCTGCTCTAAATATATTTTCTTATTATTATAATTTTAATAATAATTATTTCTTTTTATACATTTATAATAATATATATGAAATTAACTAATAATTTACGTAAATTAATTATTAAAGATTTAATTAATAATTTAATTAAAAAATTAAATATATTAAATACATCAAATAATATACTTAATATAAATAAATCAATAATAACTAATTATAATAATAAATGAGATTATAATCAAATTATATATAAATATAATAATAATAATTTATTAAATACTATACAATATAAACATATTATTAATAATTATATAAGTTATATGTTAACACATAAAATAAAAAATAATAATATAAATAATATAGTAAATATCTTATATAAAAATCTAATAATATTATATAATAATAATAATATAGATATAATATTATTTATTTATAAACTAAAATATAATTTAAAAATAAGTCATTTAACATCAAATTTATTAATAACTAAATTAATAACAAATTTAATAGAAACTCTATTAAATAAATTAATAAATAATAATAATAATATAAAATTTAATATAAAACTAATAATATTAACATATGATTACTTAGATAGTAAAATATATAGTAAATCATTAGGTAAATTTATATTAAAATATCTAAAATTTGATAATATAAATAATATAAATATTAATAATAATATAATTAATAATTATTTAATTAATAAATTAACAAATAATTCAATAATGAATAAAATAGGTCAAATATCTTCAATATTAAATAATAATAAATTAATAAATAATTCATTATTTAATAAAAATTTTATAATTAATAATAACTTATTATATCAAATAATAATTGGTATAGATTGAAAATTTAAAGGTAAAAATTCACATTTAGAAAGTAATGCTAGATCATTAAGATATTATAATACTAATGGTAAATTATATCTATTAAATATTAATTTATATAATAAATTTAAATTAAATTATTATTCAGCTAATTTATCTAAATCACAATCATTTATAATTAATAAAAATGGTAAATATAATATATCTACTACATTAAATCATTTTTAATTTTTTATTTATTTAAACATTTATTTTTACTTTTTTATAATATCTTTTGCTAATATTACATTCTTATATTTTATAAATATATAAATTTTTACTTTATTATATAGTTAATATAACTATTTTATATATAAATAAATTATAATAAAAATAAATTATAATTTTATAATTAAAAAAATAATTTTTAAATCTTATTCTTCCCCCCCCCTTTACAGGGGGGATTAGTAACCTACTAGCCCAATCAATTGATTGGGGGGGGTGTGATATTATGATAATTATTTCCTTTATTTATTATATATTTTGCATATACTTTATATATAGTATTATATTAATTTTTATTTATAATTTTTATTATATATATATAATTAATTATATTAATACATTATATTCTTATTAATAAATAATATATAATAATATATATATTGATTAAATTCATAAATAGTTCTATAAATAATTAAATATATTTAATGTCATTACTAAATAATATAAATAAAATAATTATGTTATGAAAACAGAATATTAGTATATAACACTACACACCCCCCCAGAAGATTATATTAAATTAAGACATTTATAAATCCCCCCTGTATAGGGGGGGGGAGATAACTAATTTTTATATTGATTTTTTATAATATAAAATACTTTTTATAATAATTTTTATAAATTAAATATATATTTTTTTTATATAAATATAAATTTTTTATATTCTTATTATTATAGATTATCCCAAGTAAAATATATTTTATATATAATAATATATTGTTAAGTTATGTATATATATAAATATAATAATAATGTTACTTATCCCTACCTTACAATATAATATATTGTAAGGGTTTATAAGTTATATCTATACTATATAAATTAGATTATTTAAAATAAAATATTTATATAATATTATGCATTATATAAATAAATACTATTAATATATTATATTAAATTAAGTAACTTTATAAGTCTATTATTATAATAAATAGTTTATAATAAAATTATAACTTTTATAGTTTCTTTCTTAAATAGTTATTTCTTAAATTATATAATACTTATTTATTTTATAAAATTATTACATTTTATAAATTATTTTATATAATATATAAATTTATTGTAAATATAAATAATAATTATATTAAAAATAGTAAAAATAAAAAACATTTTCTTTAATCTTATTATTTCTCCCCCCTTTACAGGGGGGGTTAATAACTAATTAGCCCAATCAATTGATTGGGGGGGGTGTGATATGATAAGAATTATTTCCTTTATTTATTATATATTTTATATATACACTTATATATATTGTTTATCTGTAATAATTTATTATTTATACTAACTATTTTAAATTTTAATATTATTTATAAATTAAATTAATAAATAATCTTTAATATATAATATATCAGAAAAATAATTTATTGGTTTATGTAAATATAAATAATATTAAATAATTAATGTCATTATAAAATAAAATAAATAATGTTATTAAATTTTTTAAATTAAAGATAATAATATAAAATATGACACACCCCCTAATAAGACTATATTAAATTTATACATTATGTATCCCCCCTGTAAAGGGGGGGGGAGCTATTTTTATAAATAAAATTTTCTTTATTAAAAGTATTTTATAATTTTTTTATTATTATATATCCTTATTTTATTATAAAATTACCTTATTATAAAATTAATTGTTTTTATAAATAATTATTCAGAATGAGTAATATATAAATTATTTTTTTATATAAATATAAATTTTTTATATTCTTATTATTATAGATTATCCCAAATAAAATATATTTTATTATTATATAAAAATAAATTATATTAAATATATAAATATAAATGATCTATATGGTAATAAGTTATATTTTTTTATAATTTAATTATATTATTATAATTTTTAGTTATGTTATTATTAAAATAAATAAATAAATATTAAAATATTTATAATCATAATTTATTATAAATAAGAAATTAAAGATAAAAATAAAATCTATACCCCCCTTTACAGGGGGGATTATTAACCTACTAGCCCAATCAAAAGATTGGGGGTATTATATAATAAGAATCATTTATTTTATTTATATTATATATTTTATATACATTTATACTTATTGTTTATCTCTAATAATTTATTATTTATATTAACTATTTTCATTTATAATATAATTTATTTATTAAATTAATATATGATTATTAATAAATAATACATAATAAAAATTTATATATATTGGTGTATAGTTATATAAATAATTAAATATTATTAATGTTATTATTTTATATAATAAATGATATAATTAAAATATAAAAGATATAAAAAATAAAACATGACACACCCCCCATAAGATTTAGTTAAATTTATATGTTATAAATCCCCCCTGTATAGGGGGGGGAGCTATCTTTATAAATAAATAATTTTTTTATTAAAAGTATTTTATAATTTTATTTTATAATACAATAATATTTTTTATTATGATATCACCTTATATAAAATTAATTATTTTTATTTATAATTAATTTATTATTTAGTATTAATAATATTTAAATAATCAATTTATATTTTATAAATAATATATAAAATAAGTATAAAATGAAAATTAAAATTTATATATTCTTATTATTATAGATTATCTCAAATAAAATAATATTTTTTTATAGTAATATTTTATTATTATATAATATCTATTTTAATTCTTATATAATATTTTATCATAATATATTTTTTTTTATTAAAGTATATAATATTTATTTATATTTTATATTATATAAAGAGAAATTATAATATATATATTAATAGTACCAATTATTTATTCTAAAGGATTATTTATATAAGAAAAGATTTAAAATAATAAATGTTATTTATAAAATATAATAAGAATAATTTTATATTATAATCTATTTTTTTGATATAAATTATATAAATAATATATTTACTTAGTTTATTTATTAATATAATAGTATTTATATTATTATTTATATATGTTAAAAATATTTATTAATAAAGATATAACTAAACCAATATACATAAGTTATAAAAAAATAATTAATACAAATATATATTTATTATTACAAATATATAAATAAACAATTTAAATTACATATACTTATAATAAAAGATTATATATATAAATATAAATTATTAATAAAATTAATGATATAAATATATATAAATATTATAAGATAATAATATAAAACATGACACACCCCCCCAAATAGTAATCTTAATTTTATACATTTATAAATCCCCCCCTGTATAGGGGGGGGTATAGGTAAATTTTATTTTTATCAAACAATTTAATTAATTATTAATAAAATTAAAATAATTATTAATTTAATTTAGATAATTAATATATTTAATAATAAATAATATTTATATATAATTATATAAAATAATATAAGATTATTTATTAAATAAAAAAATATAAAAACAGATATATAAGTATATAATATTAAAAATAAAGAAACTATAGAAATAGAAGAAAAATAAATATATGCAATTAGTATTAGCAAGTAAATATATAGGAGCTGGATTAGCAACAATAGGTGTATTAGGTGCCGGTATAGGTATCGCAATAGTATTCGCAGCATTAATTAATGGTACAGCAAGAAATCTAAGTATAAGATCAGCATTATTTACATATGCAATTTTAGGTTTTGCTTTAAGTGAAGCAACAGCTTTATTCGCATTAATGATTGCTTTCTTATTATTATATGCAGTTTAATTATTGTTTATTATAAGAATATAATCCTTTTTATTAATAATTAATTTATAATAAAAATAAAATAATTTAATTTTACAAATTAAAAAAATAAATTTAATATTTATATAAGTATAGATATAAGATATAAATGGAAGAATAAAAAAAAATAAAATGAATATAATAAATTATGGAATAATATTTATAATAATAAATTATTTAATATTATTAGTAGTATCAAAATTAAGTAATAATATAAATTATATAAGTCAATTTAGTAGTAAAATAGTAAGACAATATAGTTTATTAATAAGTGTAATGATATTATATATAGTATTAATATGATGGTATTTATATGAACTAAATAATCAATTACAATGAGTAAGTAATTTAATAACAAATAATCTTAATATAATAGGAAGTAATGTTATATTAGGTTTTGATAGTATATCTTTATATTATTGTTTATTAATAGGAATAATTATACTAATTAGTATATTATCAGGTTGATATATGAAATCAAATCAATCAAATTTATATATAATATTAGTATTATTAATAGGTATATTATTATTAATTTTTTAACATTAGAATTATTATCTTTCTATGTATTATTTGAAAGTACTTTAATACTATTATTTATTTTAGTAGGTGTATATGGTAGTGCTAATAAAGAAAAAGCTGCTTATTATATTTTATTATATACTTTATTTGGTAGTTTATTTATGTTATTATCTATATGTATGACAACATATTTATTAAAATCTACTAATTATTATGTATATAATGGATTAATTATATCTATTGATTTACAAATGATATTATGATTAGGATTATTTATAGCAATATTAATTAAATCACTTTTATTTCTATTACATATCTGATTACTAGTAGTTCATAGTGAATCACTATTAGCTGGTAGTATAATATTAGCTAGTTTAGTATTAAAATTAACAATATATTTAATATTAAGATGAATGTTACTTATTTTATCAGAAAGTACATTAATTTATACACTATTAGTATATTTAATATGTTTATTAACTATAATTTTAGTAAGTTTAATAACAATAGTACAAATTGATTTAAAAGTTATTATTGCTTATAGTTCTATTAGTCAGCTAGGCTCTTTAAAAAATATATTTTGTAATTTTATTTTTTTAACGCAACAAACTATATGCAGGAAGTTTAAGGATCTTATAAGATCATCTTATTTAGGTACTAATATCGTAAGTAACAAATTTATAAAATTATTATATCATAATATGTTCAATTATAACATTTATAGTATATTAAATCGTACAAGTTCTGTATTAGTAAAAATCTTAAATAATTATTTAAATAATCCGCAGATAATCAAATATAATATAATATATAAATATATATTATATTTTAAAGTAAACATCTCAGAGGCCATATGTTTGTTATTTAATATTATTTATTTAAATTACATTAATTCTTCACTCTATTTTATAGATAATAGAGAAAATTATAATTTAATAAAAAATCTATCTTCTTTATTACTTAATAAAATATATTCTAGATCTTATTCATTAAATAATAAACAAAAAGAAATCGCTACTAAAAAGTTTAATGAATGATTAGCTGGTTTAATTGATGGTGATGGTAATTTAAAATTAACAAATGATTTAGTTTCATTAATAATAACTTTTGATTTAAAAGATCATCGTACAGCTGAATTATTAAAACAACGTTTAGGTGGTAAAATTAATTTAATAGGTAATAAAAATACAGTAAAATATAAATTACATTCAAAAGAACAAATAATTAAATTAATTGATCGTATTAATGGTAATATAAGAACATTAAAAAGAATTGAACAATTAAAAAAAGTTTGTAATATTTATGATATACTTTTTATAGAACTTATTAAATTAGAATATAATAATGGTTGATTAAGTGGTTTATTAGATAGTGATGGTTCTATATCTTTTAATAAAATAAATAAAACAATAGGTATAACTATTGTTCAAAAAGATAGTACTATATTAAATTTATTAGCTAATGTTTATGGTGGTAAAGTTTTTTCACATAATAAATCTAGAAATAATTTTAAATTTGTAATAGAAAATAAAGATAATTTAATTGAAATATATGATAATTATTTTAAATTTTATCTTTCTAGAACATTAAAAATTAATCGTATTGTTTTAATAAAAAGATTTTATGAATTAAAAGAATTAAAAGCATATAAAGGACTAGAAGGTTCTATTTTATATAAAGCATGAATAGATTTTATTAAAAAATGAAATAAAAAAGCTACAGTTAATAAAGATGATATCTTTTTATATTAAACTTAAATTATAATAATTTTATTATAAATAAATAATAATATATTTATAAAGAATTAAAAAGATAATATTAAATAAAGAGATGGTCCACATTATTTATTTATTTTATAAATAAAAGCATATGTCTGTATGTATATTAGGTGTATTTTCTAATAATATAATCGGTATTGATGGTTCATATATATTATCAATAGCTCATGGTTTAGTATCACTAGGTTTATTTATAGCAGTAGGAGGTGTATTATATGATAGATATCATACACGTATAATAATATATTATAATGGATTATTATCAATAATGCTATTATTTAGTTTATATTTTATAACATTGTCATTTGCTAATATAGGTACACTATTAAGTGCTAACTTTATAGGTGAATTCTTAGCAAATTTAGGTGCATTTAAAACATCACTAATAATAGTAGGTATATGTACATTAGCTATATTATTATCAGCAGCCTACCAATTTAAATTAACAAATCGTATAACAGGTGGTACAAATTATTATATACATAATGTAGGTGATGTAACTAAACGTGAATCATTTATGTTCTTAGCTATAATTATACTAACATTAATTATAGGTATTTACCTACAACTAATTATAAATAACTTATCTTATATTATAAGTACAACTATTTATAGTTAATTAATATAATAATAATAATTTAATTTTACTTTATTTATTTATTTATATATAAGTATATATTAGTTAAAATACTTTATCCAAGAAATAAATAATAAATATTAAAATAATAAAAAAAAATTTATAAATAATTATAAAAAGAATTAATTTATAAAAAAAAATAAAAATAAAAAAAATGGCAATTAGAAAATCAAATCTTTTTTTAACAATTGTTAATGGATATGTTGTAGATTCACTAGAACTATCAAATATTAGTTACTGATGAAATTTAGGTTCATTATTAGGAGTATGTTTAGTTATACAATTAGCAACAGGAATATTCTTAGCAATGCACGTGCGCTGTTGTGCTAGTTTTACCAATCAGGTTAAGGTCTGATATCTTTTTGTTCATAAGATAAAATCACTCTACTTAAGTAATATGTGAAAACATTTGCTGAACATAGCATGTAGAGAAAAGGTTGTTATATTAGTGAAACTGTTAATTGATATACAATCAGATGAAACTTCTAATTTATGATTAAAGTTATACTACTTGAAGTTCAATCTCCAACAACACCAAGCTGAGTGTTTATACCTTGACAGTAATGGGGATAATAAAATTTATAATTGAGTAGGAGTGCATGATTCGGTTAGAACAATAAATTTTATGTATAGTAATAATATTACTATAAAGGGGATGAGTGAACAATCTAAGGAAGTAATCTTGGGTAAAAATAGAACTACAGTATCCACTAAGGAGTGTGAACTCTATGTGGAAGGAAAATCTGATAAATCTGTTTCAAATAATATGAAATATATTAACTTTAATAGGTTAAGAAATAATAATTTATTACTAAATTATTTACAGAAAAGAGATTTAGCAATTATAGGTTTAAGATCATATAGTACAGAGTCGGGACAGACAAATAAAAATGTATTAGATGAATTAAACAGTTTACATGAATTTTCTAAAAATTATCTAAATAAACGAATAGATAGAAAAATATATAATAAATTTATGTTATCAAAAGAATTATACATTTTAGCATATCAAAAATTACGTAGTAATCTAGGTATGATGACACTTGGAATATATCTAACGACATTAGATGGTATTTCTGATGAAACATTAGAAAAAATAATAAATGATTTAAGGAGTAATAAATTTAAATTTACACTATATAAGAGAATAGATATTCTAAAACTAAAAGGTGGAACAAGACTATTAAATTTAGGTAATCTAATAGATAAATTAGTTCAAGAAGTTATGAGAATGGTCTTAGAAGCTATTTATGAACTATTATTTTCAAATAATTCACATGGTTTTAGAAGAAATCGTAGTTGTCATACAGCATTAAGATACATATTCACACAATTTAAAGGTTGTACATGATGAATTGAAGGAGATATATCTAAATGTTTTGATTCTATACTTCACAATAAATTAATAAATTGTTTAGAAGAAAAAATAGATGATAAAAGATTTATAGATTTAATACGTAAAGCCTTAAATGCCGGATATTTAATTGATCGTAGATTAGTATATGATATAGTTGGTACTCTTCAAGGTTCTATAATTAGTCTAATTTTAGCTAATATTTACTTAAGTAAATTAGATAAATTTATTGAAGAATTAAAATTAGAGCATGAAGACCCAAGTAAAAAAGGTAAAAAATTAGGTTAAAAGAATATAGATCTATTGAGAGAAAAATAGGTGTAGTTAAGAAATTAGAAGCTTCTAATAAAAGAAAATTTGATTTAAGAAAGTTAAGTACTAAATTAAGAAATACTAAAATAAATATAAAATCTAGTTATGATAATAAATTAATGTATGTAAGATATGTTGATGATTGAATTGTAGCTATTAATGGTACATATTCAGATGCTGAATTATACTTAAATAAAATAAGAGATTTCTGTAAAGATCATTTAGGTTTAACAGTATCTCTAGAAAAAACTAAGATAACTAATTCATATAAAATCATATATTATTTTTAGGTACTAATATCAAACATTCCTCTCGTAGAGATATTGTTAAAAGAAAAGGTAATAAACTAGATCACTAGGATTTTTAATGTTAACAGCACTTATGAAATTAATATCAAAGAAATTAGCATTAGCAGGTTTTCATAGATATCATAAAGGTTTAACTAAAACGACATGATTAGAGTTAGAATTAAGTCAAATAATTTATTTAGCAAATAGTATTATTAGAGGTTATTTAAATTACTATTCCTTTGTTTATAATCGTAATAGATTAACAGGATATGTTTATTATATAATAAGAGATTCAGTATTAAGAACATTTGCTGCTAAAATGAGATTAAAAACTAGAGCTCAAGTTATAAAAAAATATGGTCTAAATTTAACTATTTACGATTATTCTTCTCCTCTTATAAAAGAATTAAATAAAAAACTCGCTTATAAAGAAATTATACATTTAGTTAATGTTAGTAAAGAATATAAATTAAATGTTTGAAATTTCAAAATAAAAAATCTTCTATTTATGGACATTCCAAGTTTATTCTCGAATAATGTATCTTTAGCTACTGTATTAGCATCTAAATGTAAAATTTGTGGTAGTACATATAGAGTGGAGATGCATCATATTAGAGAATTAAAAGATATTCGTTTTAAGAAAAATACTGTAGATTATATTATGAGTAAAGCTAGACGTAAACAAATACTATTATGTAGAGAATGTCATATGAAATATCATTCAGGTAATTTACATTTACTTATAAATAAATCTATCAAATAAATAATATTTAATCTTTTTTAGGTATTTTTTAGTTTAATTTTATATAAACTAATTATAATTGTGGAGAGCCGTATGATGGGAAACTATCACGTACGGTTCGGTGACGAGTGCTATTAATCTGGTAGTTTTATTAATTAAAATATCTCAGAAAATGGTATTTAGTTCAACTATTCATCAAATTTAGAATTAGCATTTTTAAGTGTACAACACATAATGATTGATGTTAACTATGGATGATTAGTAAGATATGCTCACTCTAATGGAGCAGGATTCTTCTTCATATTCGTTTATATGCATATGGCTAGAGGTATCTACTATGGTTCATATAGAAAACTAAGAGTAGCATTATGAACAATCGGTGTAATAATTTTCTTAGTTATGATTATTACAGCATTCTTGGGTTATAAAACAATAGCCCAAAATCATTTATTTATAATAAGTATAATAATATAAAATATCCTATAAATAAAAAAAATATTCGTTTTATTCATACAAATAGACATATTAAAGATTCAACTGAACTAATAAATATATTATCAGAATTAGGTTTAGATAATATACTAAATTATTGAGATAATTTAAATAAACTAGAAGTATTACAAAATATACAAAAAACAGTAGAAAATAAAAGTGGTATATATATTATTATTAATAAAATAACACGTAATAAATATATAGGTTCTGCTATAACAAATAAATTATATTCTAAATTTTCAAAACATTTAATAAATTTAAATGGTAATAAATTAATAAAAAAAGCTGTAAAACAAGAAGGTTTAAATAATTTTATTTATGGTATATTAGAATATTATCTAGATAAAATAAATAAAGAAATAATAAAGATTTATTATTATTAGAAACATCTTATTTAACTGTATTAACCCTAGAATATAATTTATTACTAGAAGCATTTTATAGTTTTGGTTATAAACATTCAGAAGATAATTTATTGAAAATGAGAGAATCTTTACAAAAGAAAGAAGAGAATTATTACGTAAATTACAAGAAAATAATAATTTATTAGAAAGTTCAATATTAAATAAAGAATCTTATAATATATATCTAATTACAAAATATATTACATTATATAATAAAGAAAATAATAAAATATGTACTTTTAATAATATAAATAAAGCTAAAAATTATTTATGTTGCAGTACTAAACTATTAAAAGAGCAATTAATTTAGGATGAATATATATACTAGTCATATTTGTTAAATATTTATCTCTAAATTATATAGATAATAATAATTCAATTAAAGATATTTTAACTAATTTAAATCTTAAATTTAAATCTTCATTAATATTAAGAAAGAATATTGAATATAAAAAATTTATAATTAAAAATTAAATATAAATAAATATATATTATATAAATAAATGATAGTCGACCTTAATAATTAATATATATGTTATATATATATTAATATTATAATTGTTAACTTTTATAAGGAAATTATAATAGGTTTTTAGTATTAATTTACTAAAATAATATAGTAAAATATTATTATATTATGGCGATATTAGTGAAAACGATTAAAGTATTATCATTTATATACAAGATCGTCGGTTATATAAATAATCGCTACAGACTGGTTCACTAATAGATATCTGAAATGATGTTTAATGCACAGTCGAATAAATAAATATGTATTGTTTAGTATATGGACAAATGTCACACTGAGGTTTTTTAATAAGTGCCTCATATGGATTAATTATATTAATAATAAGTAAAATTGTTGAAAAATATAAATAATAAATACAATGAAAACACTTTATGAATTAAATAATTTAACTGGTCTTATTAATATAGATATATTGTCTATATTATATGGATCTTTATTAGGAGATTGTTATGGTAAAAAAGTAATTCGAGGAACTAGATTTTATTTTTATCAAGAATATACTCATGAAGATTATTTATTATATTTACATAGTTTAATAACTAATTTAGGTTATTGTAATCTTAAAATACTTATAATAACTACTAGATTAGCTTTAAAAAGGTAAAATTATTAAAATAATAAGATTAATACTTGAACATATAATAAATTTAATATTATTAAATGAATGATATAAATATGATAATAAAAAAGAATACTAGAATTTAGAAAAATAATTAACTCTATTATCTTAAGTATATGAATAATGGATGAGGTTGTAAAGTAAATAATGGTTTAATTTTTATTACTAATTATTTTTCATATAATGATCATTTATACTTAATAAAAATATTACAATCTAAATATAATTTAAAAGTTCTATTATAAAGTCTGGATATCTAAATAAATATAATATTTATATTGAAAGAATCAATGCCTTTATTATAGTAATATCGTTAACTATATATAATTTTAAGTATGAAATATAAATATTACAATCTTAATAATTTATATTTCTTTACTTATTAATATAATTAATTTATAGTATTAAAATATTATGTACTAATATAATCGATAATGAGAATAGTATATATTATATATAATACTATATAATAATAAAATTTTTAATGCAATATTATTGAAATAGGTCAATTTATTTCGATAAATAACAAGAGCCATGGGTAAATTATCTTATCCCGACAGAGTAGATCAATAATAGATATCTGAATGATGGTTTAATGTGTACTCGAAATAGAGATAATATATATTATTTCCATCTATATTATATTAATTATAATAGGATATATAAATATTTATATTAACACAAGGTTTATTAATTAAATTTATTAAAATACATGCTATAATTTAATTTATCGAATATATATGTAATATATCATATATATAATATTAATAATAAAAATTATTAAATATTTAGTTAGATGTATAGTCTCTAATTTTTGGCAACTGTAATTAAAATTAGTAACAGCTGTTCTATATTTAGGACACGCAATAGCAGAATTTTCAATTAAAAAAAAAGATTTTATATAAAATTTTTATATTTGAAACAATATATTTAGGATAAGAAACACTAGAAATATTCTTAGAGAATATTTAGATAATTATTATAAAAATTTACTAAAAAAATTTATAGCTATGTTAATAGGTATAATAAATGGGGGATGGTTATATTAGTAAGTAATACTGGTAGAGATATTATTAAATTAAATTTAGTTATTAATTTACATATCAGAGATTTACATATGTTATATTATTCAATCAGAATTAAAATTTGGACATATTATTAAATATATTTCAAATAAAAATGAATATGTTAAATATGTAATTAATAAAACAGATTTACAAGAAATATTCTTTCTTTTATTAGAATATCATAATTTATTTTTTTAACTGAAATGAGACGTAAATAGTATAATAAAGCTATATATATATAAAAATAGTTTAACTAGATTTAATAATATACTTAATGAAGAAGATATACTAAATATATTACTTTTTTTAATAAAAATAACTCTTTTAGATATTAAAATTAATCTTTTTTAGATAATTGATTAATTGGTTTTATTATAGCAGATGGTAGTTTCTTTTAAAAAAATAATAAAAGTAAAGATGCATCTTTTGAAATAACTCAAAACATAATGATATTTAATGAATGGTATAAAATTATTTTTAATACACAGTAAAATATCAAAATAATAAAAAAAATTTATATAATCATTTTGTTGTTACATCTAAAAAAGATATACAATCAGTTTTAATTTAATATATTTCAGATATCTATTATAGGATAAATTAAATTCTTAATAATGAATTAATAATTTAAAACATCAAAATTTAAATTTACTTAACACACTAAATTAAATTATAAAATTCCAAAAGTTCCTAAATAGAATATTTAATTGAAAATTCGGTGAATTGACAAGAAAATCTATATATATTTTTATTTTTTTTATATATAGACAATTTGCAGCAAAGTTTATTACGGTATATAAAATATATATAAATTATATTTTACTATTTGATATATGAA